CTCATATTATTTTATTGCAGTACGGGCACAACCGAGGTTCTATAGGAATAAAAAATTCCTTTCCAATTTCATATTTATCAACAACAACTTCTCTTATCATTTATCCCCTTATCATCTATCCCATAGATCTATTACAAATTCATGAATCGTACTATGGATTTTTCTATTTCATTTCAACGGTATAATGATTATTCCATCCCTTTTCTTTCCTCCTTGGATCATAACCAAATCAAAATTTCTCGAGTTATAAGAATCCATAGTAAAATAAAGTCCTTGGTTATTCAACTTAGATGAAATAGTAATAGTTCTGCTCATTTGTATACTACGAAATTTATATGAAATTCAATCTGATTCAAAAGTCTCCTATCTCTCTTTGTCCGAAAAGAATACAATTTGAGCGGAAGGTACATATCTTTTTAGTTAGAATTTTTATTTTTTTATGTTATTCTGTAATGTACAGTTCCTTTGTTTGTGGGATCATTTTCCCCGAGCCGAGGGGGTAATGAGAAGAATTATAGAATGGATTGCTAATTATGCCTAGATCTCGGATAAATGGAAATTTTATTGATAAGACCTCTTCGATTATAGCCAATATTTTATTACGAATAATTCCGACAACTTCAGGAGAAAAAAAGGCATTTACCTATTATAGAGATGGTGTGATTTGATTCTTTTTTCTTGTTTTTTTTTTTTTTTAGCCCTCATTTCATTCTTACGAGAAAAGACGTGGTTCGGAATAGAAAGAACCCAATTTTTGAAATAAAGTTACGCTTAGTGAAGGTAAAGTTTGGAGATAGAACAATTCCTTCTGTCGTGTATCCTCGATTGATCCAGCCTCAGATACTTTAATTTACTTTAAATATCGATTTTAGTATTGAACAAAAGGTTACACCTATAGGTTCTGTATTGCGGGGCAATCCTACTCCAATAGTACCAATAGGCGGCATAGGGGAAGAAGCACTACACTAGGAATCAACAACACGAAAACTTTGTTATTTTGTTATAAATTGCTCTTTTCCTTATCGGTATCGGGCCTAACAAGAATGGTTGGGACAACAAACATCCATCTCGTTCGTACTTTGGATACCCGTATAACCATCAAAGATCGTTGAAGTGACTAATTCCTGGAAATAGTAGGCGTTGAGGACAAAGAAATCGTTGGAGTTACCATGTCTATCTAGCACTAATATGATTGGTGTTAAGAAAAAAAACCTCTTGCGGGAAGGCTGGCTAGAGATTTCTTGTAAAAATACCAGCTCCTGTCAGTTCATAATAAGAATAGGGAATTTTGGATTCCATGGATTATTCCCCTTAGTACTATGCACAGAAGGGGGGAGCCGTATGAGATGAAAATCTCACGTACGGTTCTGGAGCGGAGATTTTTTGAATAAAATGAACGACCGTAACGGATGTCGGCTCAATCCGAAGGAAATTATGCGGAAGCTTTACAGAATTATTATGAAGCTACGCGACCAGAAATTGATCCCTATGATCGAAGTTATATACTCTATAACATAGGCCTTATACACACAAGCAACGGGGAGCATACAAAGGCTTTGGAATATTATTTCCGGGCACTAGAACGAAACCCATTCTTACCACAAGCTTTTAATAATATGGCCGTGATCTGTCATTACGTGCGACTATCTCCACTATAGAAAGAAGGAAAAAAAGATCAAATTGGCTAGTCAATACTAGAAAAAAATAGGCTTTCTACATATGCATCGTCCAAAGCAACGATTTTTATCAGCTGTAGCAAGGAAAGAAACTTCATGATAACAAAAAAAAGGAAGAAAATAAGTACGGCCTACATATTATACTCTATGGATAAAGGATCGAATTGATAAAGAAAGCACCGTAAAGATCAATTAGCGAGCTTTTGGGTTCGATACAGTTAAGAACTGCTTACTTATGTCACGATATGGGATATAAAGTTAGGAATCAACTTATGTAATAGAGTCGATCCACTAAAGTATTGAGCAGCGGTGTAGCATCAGATCCCAAAGATAGTAAGTTCTTTTTTCTTATGGAAGAAAGTCTTTTTCAAAGATTCTATATAAATAAATTTCATATATGAAACCGAGATAGTTACCTTTCAGAAAATTATAACGATATAGGGGATATCTATGCTTCATTTTTCTGAAGGTGGGAGAAAAGCTAAAACTAATTAATTATTGATCAAAATTAGAATTTGAAACTTATGTAATTAACTTCTTCTGGTTAACCCAAGAAAAATGGGATAGATTTATCATAAATCTAATTCAGTTAGCATAGGGTAAATTCAAATGAGACCGCAAAAAGAATTGATTGTTGAGCCGTATGAGGTAGGAAACTCTCAAGTACGGTTCTAAGGGAAGGAATTGACCCACCTATCCCAACCGGGGAGAACAGGCCATTCTGCAGGGTGATTCTGAAATTGCGGAGGCTTGGTCCGATCAAGCTGCTGAGTATTGGAAACAAGCTATAGCGCTTACTCCAGGTAATTATATTGAAGCACATA